TTTAAGAAAAATTGTATTTACCCGATAGTTGTATATTTCAATTTGAATTAGGGATTCCGTGTACAAGGTTCTTAACTGCATATGCATCTGATCATATATGTATTACCATTTTAGATTACAATAAAAAAAGGAAGGAGATTTTTCAATGCGAGATCTAAAAACATATCTTTCCGTGGCACCGGTATTAAGTACTCTATGGTTCGGGTCTTTAGCAGGTCTATTGATAGAGATTAATCGTTTTTTCCCAGATGCATTGACATTCCCCTTTTTTTGATTCTAGTTATTGATACGGTACCAAATAACGAAGATTCGAGATAAAATTAAATATTTGTGATTAATCCTTTGCCCCCTTTTTCTCTTTTTTCCTTTTAGAATAAAAGGGAGGAAAGAGAAAAAATAAAAGGTGTATTCAACAACTTCGAGACTTGGGTTCAAGTTTGAATTAAATAAATTATTAAATAAAAAAAAACAAGGGATTAACTAGGGATGGAGGTAGAATAAACAGGGTGGGGCCTAGATCTAGGACAAGACTCTTATACAAGGGGTACTTAAATGTAAATGAAATACTGTGATTTGAAATAAAGTTTATAATTTTTTTAGTATATTGATATTGATTGCAGGTAAATTTTTCATAATTGGATTTCAAGTTAATAACTTCTATTTTTCCTTCCTTTCTTCTTCTTCGTTTCGGATCGAAAATAGAAGAGTTGAGCAAATCAAAAATACAAAGGGGGTTCATGGCCAAGGGGAAAGATGTCCGAATAACGGTTATTTTGGAATGTACCGGTTGTGTTCGAAACGGTGTTAATAAGGTATCAACGGGTATTTCCAGATATATTACTGAAAAGAATCGTCACAACACGCCTAATCGATTGGAATTGAGAAAATTCTGTCCATTTTGTTACAAACATACGATTCATGGGGAGATAAAGAAATAGATCGAATCGAGCACATGTATGTAACCCTTCCTTGGAAGGGTAAAAATGACATTCTATATAGAACATAGTTAAATATTATATATATATATATAATGTTAAATATTCTATATATAACATAACATAATTAAATATAAACAAACCAAATCCTATTTATTCTAATTCATTTTAGATTCGACCGAAATAGGATTTTCGGGATAAGGAATAAACTAAACAAACCATGGATAAACCCAAGCGACCTTTTCTTAAATCCAAGCGATCTTTTCGTAGGCGTTTGCCCCCGATTCAATCGGGGGATCGAATTGATTATAGAAACATGAGTTTAATTAGTCGATTTATTAGCGAACAAGGAAAAATATTATCTAGACGGGTGAATAGATTGACCTTGAAACAACAACGATTAATTACTATTGCTATAAAACAAGCTCGTATTTTATCTTTGTTACCTTTTCTTAATAATGAGAAACAGTTTGAAAGAACCGAGTCGACCACCAGAACTGCGGGTCTTCGAGCCAGAAATAAATAGGCTTACTCTTTCGTTACTTGAATAAAAAGTAAAATCCGAACTAAAACGCAAATTTATGTTTTGTTCGAAAAATCTGAAAAATACGTATTTAATTATCGTGTTGTAAGAAAAAAAGAATCGGGTAAGAATAAAGATTTTTTTTGAGTGTGTTCATTCATTTTGACTTTACCCTCCCGGAGTTCATTCTCCGGGGAACTCCGTTTAAATTATTCCGGTGGATTCTTTCCAATCTACTTCTTTTATGATCTCATTGGAAATCATATAAAGACAACTTTTATTTGATATAGCTATTTGTGCAAGTATTTTACGATTAAGAAGCACCTGTTTCTTATATAGGTCATATATTAATCTACTATAACTATAGGATACCCCAATTTCACGAATTACTGCGTTTATTCGAGTGATCCACAAACGGCGAAAATTTCTCTTTTGCTTATCCCTATCCCGATGAGACGAAACCAAAGCTCTTATTTTCTGTTGAGTAATTGTTCGAGTAAGTCTTGAATGAGCCCCTCGAAAGCTTGATGCAAATAAACGAATTTTTGTTCTACGTCTCCGAGCTATATTTCCCCGTCTAATTCTGGTCATTGAATAAATGAAACTTTGACGAATAACTAATAGATTTCCTTTCTTTCAGTTATTCTTTTTCCCTTTCCTAGTCTATTAATAACAAAGCTTTTTTCCAATGTATAAACTAAAAATTCCAATGACTTTGGCTACTATAACCTTCCCGACCACTATTTTTTTTTCTAGACATTTCACTTCGAAATAATAAATTTTATTTTACTAGGTATCAAAATATAATCAATAAAAAATATAAATGGATAAAGAAATAGTGGCTTCCTTCGTTTATATGGTTACTTCTTAAACGGTGAGGTTTTCTCTATACACCGGAGCCTTTACTTTATTTAATAAATGTTATTGGTAACTTGTATAGTTCACATTCTTTGGCTCTACCCATGAATTATCCAGTAATAGGTCTTTCACGATTAGATCTACTTACACAGTAACGGTATTTAATTATGAAAGTTGGCTGGGTAGCTAACCCTGTTAGTCCGTTCTTGCAAGAGGGGCCTAAGTTTTATTTTTTATTTTAAAGTAAGATTTTATCCGCTTAATGGATAACCTTTTGTTACCAATGGAGAATTGCTTCTCATCTTAAATTGAGGTGATTGGATTTGCACCAACGGAAACCATAAATTTCATACACAATAGAATGGGTATGTTTTTTTTTATACTGAATTGAACGGACTTCTTTTCTATTCTATCCTATTCCCCGGTACTGATCATTGATACTAGAAAAGATTTTCTTTCTTTTATCTTTATCCCAGCTCATGATCTGAACGAGTCGCACATACACCCTAGTACATGTTCCTCGACGCTGAGGGCATCCCTGAAGTGCGGGGGATTTTGTGACATTTCTGATTGGCTGTCTTGTATTTCTAATAAGTTGTTTAATAGTTGGCATGTTGAATCATATCATATAAATAATGGGCTGGTTTAGATCGATCCTAACCTGATGATTTTAAATTACTTCTATTTAATTTTCTAGTAAATTAAGCAAAAATCTAAAATAGGAAATCGATAATTTGCGCGAAAAAAAATCCGGGCTTTTTCACTCAACCACCGCTACAAGATCAACAATTCCATAAGCTTGGGCTTCTGTTGCTGACATAAAAACATCTCTTTCCATGTCTTCCGAGACAACCCATAAGGGTTTGTCCGTTCTTTGTACATAAACCCTTGTTAGGGTTTCACGCAGTTTTAGCAGCTCTTCCGCTTCCAGGATAAATTCTCCCGTTTGTGCCTCATAAAAAGAACTAGCAGGTTGATGAATCATTACCCTGATGGTATAACAAAAGAGGGGTTCCTCTATTTTGCATGATGAATAGAAAAGAAAGATAAAGAATAAAAAAAAAAAAATAGAATTGAACAACCACAACCGTACAGGCATCTTTTATGCATTGCATACGGCTCTATAATAAAATTAACCCTTACCTTCAAAAAAATAGGATCTATCAGACCCAGATCGGTAAATGATCAAATTACCACCCTTCCTTTCGTAGGCGTTCAAAAATACTATGATGGTTCCGTTGCTTTATATATATTTAAATATATATTTAATTCCGTTGCTTTATATATATTTAATATTATTTGGTTTGTATGTGTTTAAGCAATCCCAAAGTTGCTTTTTGTAAAATTAAGGAAAAAATAATCTTGTTTTTTATTTTCTGAACTCTTTCAGAACACGACTAAGCCCCCCGGTGTGAAAATAAAAAAGTTTGTGACGCTGAACTGGAATCTCCAATAAAAAAAAAAAGGAAATACCTTTTATCTCATACTACTCTCTCGATACATAATCAAATGTTTTGAAAAAAACAATAAAAATTTTTTTATTTTGATATCGAATTCAAAGTGCCATGCTATTATTACTTAATATTAAATATTAATATGGCGAAGGCATAGTCTTATTTTTTTCTCTCAAATAAAAACCTCATTGGCGCCAAGCGTGAGGGAATGCTAGACGTTTGGTAATTTCTCCTCCGGCCAAGATAAAAGATCCCATTGAAGCGGCTAATCCCATGCATATTGTCTGTACATCTGGTTGCACAAATTGCATTGTATCATAAATAGCCACTCCAGGGATAACCCATCCGCCGGGAGAGTTTATAAACAAATAGAGATCTTTGGTATCATTCTCGATACTGAGATATACCATAAGACCAATAAGTTGGTTCGAGATCTCGCTATCAACCTCTTGTCCTAAAAAAAGTAATCTTTCTCGATAAAGTCGGTTGATTAGGGTAAAAATTAGATCCCTTACGAGCCGTACAGGCGCCTTTTGGTGCATACGGTTCAACAAAAAATTGCAAAAAAAAATCAATGTGCAGATTCCAATCCTCTTTCTTTTTTCATATTAGTAGAAGGCTCTTTCTGACTTCAAACGAAAGGACTTTTCTTCGATTTTTAAAAAAAGACAGGTTTTTACTCCTTTTCGTATAATATTCTTGTAATATAAAAATAATATAAAAGAAAAAAGCAGTCACTAAACTTATCGAATTTACTTCTTATTGATATATTGTTTCATCGAGATCTAATCCAAATCACAATGTCGTTTTCTTGTTCCTGAATGGGCCCTGTTAATTTTTTTAGGTTTATGCTCTACTCCGGGTAAAGATCCTCCCAATTTTCATTTGTACATATAGGACAAATGCTTCCATTACCACTTCTTTTTGTTATGACCTTTTTTTTTTTATTTTTATGCCTTCCGCCAAAAATTTGATGTATTCATGCATATTAATATTAATCTTACTCGATTGATTAAGAGTTTGAGATGGCTTCTCTTTACAAAAAGAAACCGTTTATGATACAAATAGTAATCATAGATCTATTTCCAATTGGGCTTTTTCTAAACGGAGCCTGGATATTTAAGTTTTTTAGTTCCACTAAGCTAACCATAAATTATTATAATTAATAATAGTAATCTGAATTCCCCCAAAAATGGATCTAATTGCACTTCACGCTCCAAATTTTTGATG